TCCGATAAAAAAAACCACTTGTCATATAAAGATTGTTTTAAAAGAAAAAAATATATATGGATGGAAAAATAATAGAAAAATATGGGACAAAAAATAAATCCACTTGGTTTCAGACTTGGAACAACTCAAAGTCATCATTCTTTTTGGTTCGCAAAACCAAAGGATTTTTCCATGGGTTTACAAGAAGATGAAAAAATACGAAATTGTATTAAGAACTATGTAAAAAAAAAAAAGAGAATATCCTCCGGTTTCGAAGGAATTGCCTATATGGGAATTCAAAAAAGAATAGATTTGATTCAGGTCATAATCTATATTGGATTTCCCAATTTATTAATAGAAGGACGAACACGGGGAGTCGAAGAATTACAAATGAATGTACAAAAAGAGTTTCACCGGAGACTCAACATTACTATTACAAGAATTGAAAAACCTTATGGACAGCCTAATATTCTTGCAGAATATATAGCTTTACAATTAAAAAATAGAGTTTCGTTTCGAAAAGCAATGAAAAAAGCTATTGAATTAACTGAACAAACAGGTACAAAAGGAATTCAAGTACAAATTGCAGGGCGTATCGACGGAAAAGAGATTGCACGTGTCGAATGGATCAGAGAGGGCAGGGTTCCCTTACAAACAATTCACGCTAAAATTGATCACTGTTCTCATACAATTAGAACTATCTATGGAGTCTTAGGCATCAAAATTTGGATATTTGTAAATTAAGAATAATAAAATAAAAAGAATGGACTTTTCTTTATCTCGCCATTTTGCTCAGCAATAGAAAAATTTATAAACTCTTTTCTTCTTTTTTTTAATAAAAAAAAAGAAGAAATTATCAATTATAATTCTATAAGGTTGAATAAAAATTTGATTTACACTATTTATATTTAGTATAATTGCTATGCTTAGTGTGTGACTCGTTAGTTGTTTCTTTAAACTTTAGAATTGAGATTGAAAAAACAGGCTGACCCCACTATAAACTTAGTAACTATGAAAGCTAAATAAGCTCAAAACTAATAAGCAACTTATTGCTTCGTATTGTCGAGATCCCAATAAAAAGTCACTATATGACTGAATCGATCATATAGTTGTAGCAACTAAAATTATTTTCATAACAAAGAAATCTGATTATGAATTGTGAAACAAAAAGGGGATGTGAAAAAAAAGGAAGGATGATAGAAAGAGAGAATAAAGATATCAATGATATATGATTCCCATATGTATGGTTTATGAAGAATCACTTCATAAAAAAGGCAGTGTGATAAAGCATCAAGAAATAAAGATACAAAATCTACGATTACAAACGATTCAAATATAATAAATAAGAAATATACAAATGAAAAAGATAAAAGAAAATAGAAGATATTAAATTCAAAGAATTTAAAAAGAATAGAATCTAATAAATATATATAATAGAGTCTATTATATATCTAATAAGCTATAAAAAGAAGATATTAAAGATAAAAAAAGATATAAATATCTGTAAATACTAGAAAATAAATGAATAATTGAATAGAGCTTCGAGTTAAGAAAAACTAAGGAGATTTACTCGGAAACAAAGAACCTATTTTGTTGGAAGCTCCATTGCAGAGTTCAGGCCTAAACATTAATGGAGAAGCTATAGGAACGATGGAACCTGTGACTACATAGGATTTTATTGAAAACGAAGAAATCCTAATGATTCACTGGGTAGGATGGCGGAATGAACAAAAAAAAATGGATTTCTTCTGAATGGTCATGAATTGACCCTATAAATGAAGGATGAAAGAGTCAATATTCGCCCGCGAACCCTTTCTTTCTTTTTTTTTTTAATTGAAAAATTGAAATTCTATTTCATATATTGGATAACTTTTGGTACGATTTTATAGAGGTAAAGTAAAATATTTTAGCAAATTTGATATTGATAAAAGAAAGAAGCATCATATATAAAAAATATACCTAGTTATCTAGTTATATATATATATATAACTCCCTATTTAATAATAACAAATTCAATAAAAAAAAATTTAAAATCTTTTGATAGAATGAAATACATGTATATATGCAAGATTTTTGAATCATTTCATTCGTGAGGAGCTGGATGAGAAGAAACTCTCATGTCCGGCTCTGCAGTAGAGATGGAATTCATAAAAAACCATCAACTATAACCCCAAAAGAACCAGATTTCGTAAACAACATAGAGGTAGAATGAAGGGAATATCTTGCCGAGGCAAGCATATTTGTTTTGGCAAATACGCTCTTCAGGCACTTGAACCTGCTTGGATCACAGCTAGACAAATAGAAGCAGGGCGAAGAGCAATGACACGATATGTGCGTCGTGGTGGAAAGATATGGATACGTATCTTTCCCGATAAACCTGTTACAGTAAGACCTACGGAAACACGTATGGGTTCGGGCAAGGGATCTCCCGAATATTGGGTATCCGTTGTTAAACCGGGCCGAATACTTTATGAAATGAGTGGAGTATCAAAAACTGTAGCCAAAGCAGCTATAAAAATAGCTGCATGCAAAATGCCTATACGAACTCAATTTGTTGTTTCAGGATAAGTAAACAAAAGTAAAGAAGTATTTAGAATGAAAAAAAAAAACCGCGTATTTCTTTATCTCTGGACAGACAATATTTCTTTTTTCCCTTACATTTCAATAAGAGATTTAAATAAAAATGATATGATTCAACCTCAGACCCTTTTGAATGTAGCGGATAACAGCGGAGCTCAAGAATTGATGTGTATTCGAATCATAGGAACTGGTAATCACCGATATGCTCATATTGGTGATGTTATTGTTGCTGTAATAAAAGAAGCAGTACCCAACATGCCTATAGAAAGATCAGAAGTAATTAGAGCTGTGATTGTACGCACGTGTAAAGAACTTAAACGTGACAACGGCATGATAATACGATATGATGACAATGCAGCGGTTATCATTGATAAAGAAGGAAATCCAAAAGGAACTCGGATTTTTGGTGCGATTGCTCGGGAATTGAGACAGTTAAATTTTACTAAAATAGTTTCATTAGCACCCGAAGTCTTATAGTCTTCTAAATAAAAAGAGTAGTAAGACTAGTAGATAGATGAAAAAAGGGTATGTAATTTTCTATCTATCTCTATAGAATATTCAAATATCTGAAATAGATTGTGTCTCATGCATATACTTTAAATTCCTAATAATTCTTTTTAATTGAAAAATTTCAAAAAAAAAAATTCAATAAAACAAAAAAAAAGCATGTTGATTATATCAAAATGAGGAGACACCAATAACTAGAGTTCGTCATGGGTAGGGACATTATTGCCGATATAATAACTTCTATAAGGAATGCTGACATGGATCAAAAGGGAAGAGTAAAAATAGTATCTACTAATATCACTAAAAACATTGTGAAAATACTTTTACGAGAAGGTTTTATTGAAAACGTTCGAAAACATAAAGAAAGTCAAAAAAATTTCTTGGTTTTAACCTTACGACATAGAAAGACTGGGAAAGGAAATAAAAGAATTTTAAAGCGTATCAGCCGACCCGGTCTACGAATCTATTCCAACTATCAACGAATTCCTAAGATTTTAGGCGGAATGGGGATTGTAATTCTTTCTACTTCTCAAGGTATAATGACAGATCGAGAAGCTCGACTAGAAAAAATTGGAGGAGAAATTTTGTGTTATATATGGTAATTCTCTTGGGATATCCTAATTTTCTCTCGAACTTACTATTTGTAAAATAGAGAGGAAAAGTGAATTATAGAACTCTTCCTCTATTAGTTAATACTTAAAGGGAGGTTCCCTGGAATGAAAGAACAAAAATTGATTCATGAGGGTTTAATTACAGAATCACTTCCCAACGGTATGTTCCGAGTTCGGTTAGATAATCAAGATATAATTCTAGGTTATATTTCCGGGAGAATCCGGCGCAGTTTTATACGTATACTACCCGGAGATAGAGTTAAAATTGAAATGAGCCGTTATGATTCAACCAGGGGACGCATAATTTATAGACTTCGCAAAAAAGATTCGAACGATTAGATCCTTCTTTTAAACATTCTCCTTTATAGGGGATATAATTTGAAGTTCAAAAATGAAAGAAACTTCTTTTTGTTTCAAAAAAAAAGAGATATAGATTCAGAATGAAGGTAAGGAATTATAAATATGAAAATAAGGGCCTCTGTTCGTAAAATTTGTGAAAAATGTCGCCTGATTCGTAGGCGAGGACGAATTATAGTAATTTGTTCCAATCCGAGACATAAACAGAGACAGGGTTAATTTTTCTAAATTTTTAAATAAATAACTTTTTAAAAGAAAAACCCATGTACATGTAAAAAGAAAGAAGAAAGGATTTGTTTTCATATGAAAACGATACCCCCGTATCTTTCTGTAGATTTCTGATTCTTCTTTTTATTCTTATGAATATGATATAATAAAATATGACAAAACCTATAGCAAAAATTGGTTTACGTAAGAATGCACGTATTGGTTTACATAAGAATGAACGTAGAATACCAAAGGGAGTTATTCACGTTCAAGCGAGTTTCAACAATACTATTGTTACTGTTACAGACGTACGAGGTAGGGTGGTTTCTTGGGCTTCTGCAGGTACTTCTGGATTCAGAGGCACAAGAAAAGGAACACCCTATGCTGCTCAAGCAACTGCATTAAATGCAATTCGTACAGTAATTGATCAGGGTATGCAACGAGCAGAGGTTGTGATAAAGGGTCCAGGTCTCGGAAGAGATGCGGCATTACGAGCCATTCGCAGAAGTGGTATGCTATTAAGTTTCGTACGTGATGTAACACCCATGCCACATAATGGGTGTCGCCCCCCGAAAAAAAGACGTGTGTAGAAATAAGAATTCAATAGATTTCAAGAGAAAGAAATGATTCAAGGATCTGATCCAATAATCATAAAGAATATAATAGTATGGTTCGAGAAGAAGTAGCAGGATCCACTCGAACACTACAGTGGAAATGTGTTGAATCAAGAGTAGAAAGCAAGCGTCTTTATTATGGTCGTTTCATTCTGTCCCCGCTTATGAAAGGTCAAGCCGATACCATAGGTATTGCCATGCGAAGGGCTTTACTTGGAGAAATAGAAGGAACATGTATCACATGTGCAACATCTGAAAACGTGCTTCATGAATATTCTACGATAGCAGGTATTGAAGAATCCGTACATGAGATTTTAATAAATTTGAAAGAAATTGTATTGAGAAGTAATCTCTATGGAGTTAGGACCGCATCCATTTGCGTAAGGGGTCCCAAATACATAACCGCTCAAGATATCATTTCACCACCTTATGTAGAAATAGTTGACACGACACAGCATATAGCTAACCTGACAGAACCAATTGATTTTTTTATTGAATTACAAATAAAGAGAAATCGCGGGTATCGTTTGAAATCCACAAACGACTCTCACGATGGAAGTTATCCTATAGATATTGTATCCATGCCTGTTCGAAATGTGAATCATAGTATTCATTCTTACGGTAATGGGAATGAAAAACAAGAGATACTTTTTCTAGAAATATGGACGAATGGAAGTCTAACTCCTAAAGAAGCACTTTATGAAGCTTCTCGTAATTTGATTGATTTATTGATTCCTTTTCTACATGCAGAGGAAGAGGATATGAATTTAGAGGAAAATGAAAACAGATGGAATCTACCCCCTTTTTCCTTTCAAGACAGATTCACTAATCTCAAGAAAAAAAAAGGAATTCCATTAAAATGTATTTTTATTGACCAATCAGAATTGTCTTCCAAGACCTATAATTGTCTCAAAAGGTCCAATATACATACATTATTGGACCTTTTGAGTCATAGTCAAGAAGATCTTATGAAAATGAAATATTTTCGTATAGAAGATGTAAAAAAGATATTGGGCACTCTACAGAAGCATTTTGTAATAAATTTACCTAAGAAAAAGTTTTCATTTTAAATCTTTTGTAATTTTTTTTTTCTTTTTTTAGAAAGAAAAAAGAAGATAATGAGTTTTTAATCTCTGACACGATCCATATATTTGCAAAATAGATCATAATAAAATTTATGTATCTAGGGAAGATCCAGAGGGGGATCTTCCTTAGATATTTATGTCGTGATATTTCACGGTTGAATCAAATTAAAAAAGACCTAAAGTTAAGGATTTCTCAATAGGTAAAGTCGCTCCAATACCTAACCAAAGAGCTACTGCGGTACCGATCAAAAAGACTGTTGTAGCTACTGGACGACGAAATGGATTTTGAAATTTATTGACATTCTCCAAAAAAGGTACTGTCAATAATCCTATTGGTACTGAAACCATTAAAAGAACACCCAATAACTTATTGGGTACTGTGCGAAGTATTTGAAATACGGGAAAGAAGTACCATTCGGGTAATATTTCCAACGGAGTTGCAAAAGGATCCGCCGGTTCACCAATCATTGATGGCTCTAGAACTGCTAAGCCCACATTACATGCAATAGTGCCTAGAATTACCACTGGAAAAATATATAAAAGATCATTGGGCCATGCGGGTTCTCCATAATAATTATGCCCCATTCCTTTAGCTAATTTAGCTCTTAATACAGGATCATTCAAATCAGGTTTCTTTGTTATTTGGATAGGTGAATTTTTGTGGATCCATCCCCCAAAGGAACCGGACATGATAATTTTTGATCATCCGGCTCGAGCAAGAATCACAAAGAATTACAGAAAAAGATCCATAGGAAATCTATATTTCATGCATATCTACATATATAATATATATAATGTAGAATGACTCTATGTAATAAAATATTTATAAAATTTCAATTCCCTGAGTTGCAACGATTCGATTCATTGCAAAGAATTCAGTTCTGGCAAGGAAATGCTCAATATCCAAGTAGGCTTACAAATTTGATCAGGATCAAATGCTTTTTGGATTGTCTCATATCTTTTGGTTGGTATTTATCCCCACAACATCTAGATTTTCTTACATACAAAAATACAAAGTTTTTACTTGTTACTAATAAAGTCTAGCCTCTGTTCTTCCTTAGATCCCTTATTTTACTCCGATAGTATCGTAGATCAGGATAGATGCAGAGGAAATGAATGCATCTACATACTATAAAAAACTGACTAAGATTACCATCAAATTAATACGAAATACTTATTAGTAGAATTATAAATTCTAAAAAAGAAAAAAAAATCAAACAAAGTGGAATAGATAGAACATTGGATCATGGATCATGCCACATCACTTATTCTAGGAATCTTACGGAGCCTTTTCATGCATCACATGATTCGAGTATGATCATAGAAAAGATTCTCCTCAAGCGAATTGGCCTTATCCTATGCTACATAAGGGTACTTACGTGATGGTTGGATGCGGAGACACATTGGGTTGTGAATTCCAACGTGGCAGATAAAAGAATATATCTGCATGAACCAATCAATAGTTCAAGTCACACACTCCCATAATCCATCCTCTTTTAGGAAAATATACTTGAACTATTCGTATCAAATAAACAATAAAATACTTCATAGTTGAAGAAAAATATCTAAATATAACATGTCTTATTTTTCAATAATTCATATTTGTAGCAATGAAAGACTCTTGTTCCTCCCCGATATGAGAAATTACAAATATCTACGATCTGTCTTCTCTATAAAGGACCCGAAATACCTTGCTTACGTATCATTAGAAAGTGCATTAACATAAATACAGCAGTAAGAAGAGGCAATACAAAAGTATGTAAACTATAAAAACGAGTCAAAGTGGATTGGCCCACACTAGCACTTCCACGTAATAATTCTACCAAAGGGGATCCTATTATAGGAATAGCCTCAGGCACGCCTGTTACAATTTTGACTGCCCAATAGCCAATTTGGTCCCAAGGTAAGGAATAACCTGTTACGCCAAAAGATGCGGTCAATACAGCCAGAACCACCCCTGTAACCCAAGTTAATTCGCGGGGTTTTTTAAACCCACCCGTAAGATATACACGAAATACATGCAAGATCATCATTAGAACCATCATACTTGCTGACCATCGATGAACTGATCGAATTAACCAACCAAAGTTGGCCTCAGTCATTATGTATTGAACAGAGGAAAAAGCCTCTGTAACAGTTGGACGATAGTAAAAGGTCATAGCAAAACCCGTAGCTACTTGTACTAAAAAACAAGTAAGCGTAATCCCTCCCAGACAATAAAATATGTTGACATGAGGAGGAACATATTTACTAGTTATATCATCTGCAATCGCTTGAATTTCGAGACGTTCCTCAAACCAATCATATACTTTATTGAGATAGGTAACCCAAGAAAGATTCCCCCTCTGAGAACCGTATATGAGAATTTCATCTCGTACGGCTCAAGGCAAAACACACAAATACTGGTTTCAACAGATATGGAATAGAAGTTTTAAACTTCTTGGAGCTTAGCCTCTTGACTCGATTTGACCCAAAGATACCAAGCGAAGTAAGAAAAATCCGGAATCTCTTCTTTGTGATGATAATGCCAAGAAATAAAATATCAAGTTGGCTCATCCATTTTTATTTATGTTAATCGTGACCGGGCTTCTTGAATCTTCTCTTCCCTATTTTTTTTTACTTTTTTGATAGGAATTCTCTTGTTGAGACCCTATAAATCAATTGAAACCTCAGATTCATACTAGAACCACGATGATTTCAGAAAACCAAAGCTAAACTCAAAGGTTCTCCGAGTAAAAAACGTTTGATCATCACTTATTCAATGAATGTAATAACTCAACAAAATCTAAAGAAATATTTTTCTTTCGGTCAAAAAAAGTCTGAAAGAAAAATTTGTTTGATTTAGAAAAGACCTATTTCCTTTTTTTTAGTCCGGTTGCGAGGTCTGAATAATAGGTATGAATCATAGTTTCAATATTTCTTTTCTTGATCTATTCTATATAGTCCGTGTTCCAGAGACTAGAAGAAATATCTGACGAGGTAGAATCATCTTGATAGAGATGACAGGTCCATTCTCTGTATTATAAATAGGATCAATTATAACAAGTCACACGCTCATATTCCGGAAATGAAATATCGAAACAAATAAATTTCACGATCGAACTACCAGAATGGTCTATAAATCCAAGTCTTAAATAATTTTAATTAAGTTTAAGTATTTTAAGCATTAAGAAAGCTAGGAAGTCCTAGTTTTTGTGAACTAATTCATTGAAATTCCATCCAGTAAAACTGATGAATTATAAATTTCTAAAATAATAGATAGAAATATTGCAAATAGAGCCATTGCGACTCCCATAAGTGGTGTAGTCCCCCACCCTGGGGCTACTTTTCCATATTCCGAATTCAATGGTTTCAATAAACTCCCTACGTCAGTTCGTCTTGGACCAGATCTAGAACTACTCTCAGCGGTTTTTGTAGCCATAAATCCTCTTTCATCATGGGTTGTAATCTGTTGACTTTGTATAGCATTCCGTTGTATTTGTAAATAAACGACATTATCGCGATCCATTGTGATCTTGAAATTTTCAAAAAAAATGGAAACAGCAACCCTAGTCGCCATCTCCATATCCGGTTTACTTGTAAGTTTTACTGGGTACGCCTTATATACCGCTTTTGGGCAACCCTCTCAAAAATTAAGAGATCCCTTCGAAGAACACGGGGACTAGTTGAAGTAACGAGCCTCCCATATGAATATTGGGGGGCTCATTACTTCAATGGAAAGGATGAAAAATAATTTCATTTTTTAGTTGGAACTTTAGGTGGTTCTCGAAAAAAGATAGCGAAAAAGATTATCCCTAAAGTCGAAACTAAGAGGAATGTATAAACCAATGCTTCCATAGATTCGATCGTGGTTTACAATTATAGCTTCCACACCTATTCATTTTAGATCATTTACTAAATAAATTGTAAATTTCAATTTATAATTTACTAGGACTATTCAATCAATTATATTCTCTTTTTTCTATATTCTTCTAATAGAAGATATTAGGAAATATTGAATATGAAATACATAATAGATTAAATTAATATTGAAAATATAAATTAGAAATAGAAAGACTAAATACTTTATCTAAATTGAAATTGAAATATTCTAAATACTAAAATAAAATAAGGAAAAAATAGAGGCAAAAGATGGCAAAGTAATTTTGTATCAGACTGCTTGTCTCTTTGTAGTTGGATCTCCAAGTTTTTGGAATGCTCCAAATTCTACTTGAGCATCCAAATCTGGATCAATACCGGCAAAAACATCTCTGAACAAGGTTCTGGCGCCATGCCAGATGTGTCCGAAAAAGAAGAGCAAAGCAAACGTAGCATGCCCAAAAGTGAACCAACCCCTTGGACTACTACGAAAAACACCATCGGATTTCAAAGTAGCCCGGTCTAATTCAAAAATTTCACCTAATTGGGCACGTCTAGCATATTTTTTCACAGTAGCAGGATCACTATAAATGACTCCATTGAGTTCGCCACCATAGAATTCAACAGTTACCCCTACTTGTTCAACACTATACTTGGATTCTGCCCTTCTAAAAGGAACATCGGCCCTCACAATTCCGTCTCCATCTACTAAAACTACCGGAAATGTTTCAAAAAAGGTAGGCATACGACGTACAAAGAGTTCGTGCCCTTCTTTATCTCTAAATACGGGGTGCCCTAACCACCCAACAGCTATTCCATCTCCGTTATCCATTGAACCTGCTCTGAACAATCCCCCTTTCGCCGGATTATTACCAATGTAATCGTAAAAAGCTAATTTTTCGGGAATTTTAGACCAAGCTTCCGATAAGCTCAGATTTTCGGCTAGTCCGGCCCCAACTCTTCTATATATTTCTTGCTGGAAGTACCCCTGATCCCACTGATAACGAGTGGGGCCAAATAATTCGATTGGGGTAGTTGCTGAACCATACCACATAGTCCCAGCAACAATAAAAGCTGCAAAAAAAACAGCAGCAATACTACTGGAAAGCACAGTTTCAATATTACCCATGCGCAATCCTTTGTATAGACGTTGAGGCGGACGGACACTAAGATGGAATAGACCCGCTAATATACCCAATGTACCTGCTGCAATATGATGAGAAGCTATTCCCCCCGGAACAAAAGGATCAAAACCTTCCGCACCCCACGCTGGATTTACAGATTGTACTTTTCCAGTTAGTCCATAAGGATCAGACACCCATATTCCAGGACCATATAAGCCTGTTACATGAAATGCGCCAAAGCCAAAGCAAGCCACTCCTGAGAGAAATAAATGAATTCCAAAGATCTTGGGCAAGTCCAAAGAAGGTTTTCCCGTACGTTCATCAGAGAATATTTCTAGGTCCCAATAAACCCAATGCCAGATAGCTGCCAAGAAGCACAAACCAGAAAACAAAATATGTGCCCCTGCCACGCCTTCATAACTCCAAATGCCCGGATTCGTTATAGTTCCTCCTGAAATACTCCAACCTCCCCAAGAATTGGTTATTCCTAAACGAGTCATGAAGGGTATAACGAACATGCCCTGTCTCCACATTGGATCAAGAACAGGGTCAGAGGGATCAAAAACCGCTAATTCATATAGAGCCATTGAACCGGCCCAACCAGAAACTAGAGCTGTATGCATTATATGGACAGAAAGCAATCGACCGGGATCATTCAATACAACAGTATGAACACGATACCAAGGCAAACCCATGTAAATACCCCTTTCTGAAAAAGAAATAGACATTATGTAACTTTATCGCATTGGAAAAGATTAGACCGTGTACTTCACCTGTTCGGTATATATTGTATAGGAAAAGGATTAATATTTATTTGTATTCCTTTATTTTATTTAGGAGAAAAAATAGAAACATATCTTATTCTATACCCGATAAGTACCAATACGCAATGGGAGGGTTTTGTGGAAAAGAATGCATAGATACTTATTTATTAATTCTGTCTTCCTCTATGAACTTTCCAGTCTATATCTATAGACTTAGATATATTCTAATTCTATCTATTATCTATAAAATTAGAATATTCTATTAGAATAGAAGATAGAAAAAAAAAAAAAAAGAAAAAGAATATAGAAAGAAAAAATAGAAAGAAAAAAATAAAGAAGACAATAAATCCATTGTTACGTTTCCATATTAAAGTAAAATATAATACTTCATTTTTTTCTTTCTATTTTTTCTTTCTTTTAATGCCAATTGGTGTTCCAAAAGTTCCTTTTCGGAGTCCTGGAGAGGAAGATGCAGCTTGGGTTGACGTATAGTGCGACTTGTCATACATATTGGTCATATGGTATTTCCCCGTTATCTCCCCCGATCGAGTATTTTATGTTTTGCCCAATCCAATAGATATTATTCAATATTTTCATAATTTAACCATCAATAATTCGGAGCGTGAAGCACAATGATTCCTATTGACAATCAATATTATCAATTATTCTAATTTATGGTTTACTTAGACTGATAAAAGAAAGTATCCAGGCTCCGTTCAGAGAATACCAATTTTTTGGAATGTTAAGAGTAAAGTAATAGAATAGAAGTATAAATTTAGTAATAGAAAGATTCACTAGAAAAAATAAAAAAAAAATATAATGTTAATAATTAAAATTTATAATGTTAATAATTAAAATTAAAATATAGAATTAGATAATAGAAGAATAAGAAATATTCAATAAAAAAAATCTAAATCAAATTATGAAATTAATTAGTAATGAAATAAAATAGAACTCGCTAAAATAGAAAAATAGAATAGATTCTATATTCTATGAAATAAATTTTAGATTCTTACACGATTACCACTTGTATCATAAACTATTCATAGTTTAGGGAAAGGTATGAAATGAATGAAAAAAAATAAGTAGTACTGAAAACTTTTGCCCTATATGCACAAATGGAATTCGGGCAAATCTTCCCCCGGAGTAGAACAAGAACCTAAAAGAATTGAGAGGGCCCATTCAGGAACAAGAGAATTACATCGTTATTTAAATTTCGATGAAACAATACATCAATGAGAAGTTAGTTCAATAAGTTCAGAAAATTCTTTTTTATTTTCTACATTAGAGAATATAGGGAAGGAGGCCAAAACCCCTGTAAAAAAAAAGAAATAGGACTGGAATCAACACATTGATTTTTTTTCACAATTCTTTCGAACCGTATGCATCCAAAGGTGCACGTACGGTTCCTCAGGGATACAATTTTGCCCTAATCAACCGACTTCATCGAGAAAGATTACTTTTTTTAGGCCAAGAGGTTGATAGCGAGATTTCGAATCAACTTGTTGGTATCATGGTATATCTCAATATAGAAGATGATACTAGAGATCTTTTTTTTTTTATAAACTCTCCAGGCGGATGGGTAATACCAGGAATATCCATTTATGATACCATGCAATTTGTGTCACCGGATGTACATACAATATGCATGGGATTAGCCGCTTCAATGGGATCTTTCATTCTGGTCGGAGGAGAAATTACCAAACGTCTAGCATTCCCTCACGCTTGGCGCCAATGAATTTTTATCTAAGATGAGAAAAAAGAAGACTATGCCTTCACTATATCGAATGTGAATTCAATAAAGAATAAGTAATAATAGCATGGCACTTCGACTTCGATATGAACAAACCATTATTGTTTTTTTATAAAAACGAAATTTTGTATCGAGAAAGTAGTATGAAAGAAGAGTTCTTTCTAATTTGATCTTATGTGTCAAGAGTAAATTTCAGCGTTACAAACCCTTTTTCTTCCACACCAGAAGTCTCTTTCTTATCTTTATGTTATAAGAGAAAGAGGAAAAAATAATTTTATCCTTCTTGGATCGTATCAAAAAAAACTTTGGGATTGCTAAACCACAGACGAAATAAATAGATAAAGCAACAGAACCATCATAGTATTTTTTCCTACTACGAAAGGAAGGATGAAGGATGGTAAATGGATCATTTAACGATTTGGATCGGATGGGTTCTATTTATTCTTTTCGATAGTCGATAGAATAAATTTTCTCGAAAAATAAATTCCATTGCAAAGCCGTATGCAATGTACAAAAGATGCCCGTACGGTTGTTTAATTCTCTTTTTTTTCTATTTCCTCCCCTTCCCTTACTTTAACCCAATCGTGCAAGATAGAAAAACCATTCATGATGAATATCATCAGGGTTATGATTCACCAACCTGCTAGTTCTTTTTATGAAGCACAGACAGGGGAATTTATCCTGGAAGCAGAAGAACTATTGAAGCTTCGCGAAACCCTTACAAAAGTTTATGTACAAAGAACGGGCAACCCTTTATGGGTTATATCCGAAGATATGGAAAGGGATGTTTTTATGTCAGCAACAGAAGCCCAAGCTCATGGCATCGTTGATCTTGTAGCGGTCGAAAATGAAAATACCGGAAATTTCATATAAATCTAAAATTCCAATTTTGAATTGGAATTTTCCGTGATTTTCTATTGAATAGAAATCGTTCATAATCATCAATCATCAGGTTAAGATCGATCTAAACCAACCCACTCTATTCTATCTAGAATGAGATTTTATAGACACCACATGCCAACCATTAAACAGCTTATTAGAAACGCAAGACAGCCAATAAGAAATGTCACGAAATCTCCCGCTCTTCGAGGATGTCCTCAGCGTCGAGGAACATGTACTAGGGTGTATGTGCGACTCGTTCAATTCAGATAATGAGTTTGAAGAAATGAAAAAAAAAAAAATTATTTACGACCACTAGGATAGATAGAGTGGAAGATGGACATTTAATTGACTCTTTTCTAATATATAAAAAGGAAGATCTATCATCTACCTATTATGATTATGTTTGTTATGTTATAGAATTTATGGTTTCTATTGGTGCAAATCCAATCACTCCGTTTGATATTTTGAGATGAGAAGCAATTCTCCATTGGTAATTGGTAGCAAATAGTTATCCATTAAGCGGAGGAAATAGTTTTATAAGAAGCAAAAAGGTTATGCTCCTATTCTTGAAAAAACGGACTAATAGGGTAAGCTACCCAGCCAACTTTCAGAATTAAATGCCGTCACTTTATGGATAGCTTTTTTGTGAAAAGGACTATTTATTACATTCTAATTAGAATTGTAATAAAAATTCTAATTGAAAAATAAATGGATAGAGCCAAAGAGTGTGAACTATACAAGTTCACAAGAAAATTTTATGAAATGAAAGAAGAGGCTCCGGTGTATAGAGAGAACCTCACCGTTTCATAAGTTGCCATAGAAACGAGGGAACCCCCCATTCTTTTCTTTTTTATTTAGTAGCATTTTTTTCCAGGCGAGATGCCTGGAAGAAAGAAAAAATCGTGGTCGGGAAGGTCATAGTAGCAAAAACCATTGGAATTTATATCTTATATATCGGAAGAATCCGTTTTGTTATTAATAGACCGGAGGAAAAGGATGACTGAGAGAAATCAATTAGTTATTCAAGAAAGTTTCATTTCATTCAATGACTAGAGTTAAACGAGGATATACAGCTCGGAGACGTCGAAAAAAAATTTGTTTATTTGCATCAACCTTTATAGGGGCTCATTCAAGACTGACTCGAACGACTACTCAACAAAGAATGAGAGCTTTGGTTTCCTCTCATCGAGATAGGAGCAGGAAAAAGAGATATTTTCGTCGTTTGTGGATCACTCGTATAAATGCAGTAACTCGTGAGGATAGGGTATCCTATAGTTATAGCAAATTCATAAAAAATCTGTACAAGAGACAATTGCTTCTGAATCGTAAAATACTTGCGCAAATAGTCTTATCAAATAAGAATTGTTTTGATATGATTTCCAATAAAATACAAATTAAATAAAGGAATAAAATAATCTTAATAGAATCTATTATACAAGTATACAAGAAACAAGAATGATTGAAACATAATTTCCCGGAGAATGAACTCCGGGAAGATAGAAGAAAAATAAATGAAGATTTGAATAGTAGGAATAAACGAACATCTTTTAATAAAAAAGATTTCTTCCCCATTTTTCCTTTTTTATAACACAAGAATCAAATATGGATTCTAGGGTTTTTCGAGCAAAACATGAATCTGAGCTTAAGTTCCAATTGGAGTTTTGAGGAATATATCTATTTATTTTTGGTTCTAAGACTAGTAGTTCTAGGGATCGACTCCGCTCTATCCAATTGTTTTTCATTATTACGAAAAGGTAACGAAGATAAAATACGAGCTTGTTTTATAGCAATAGTAATTAATCGTTGTTGTTTCAAGGTCAACCTATTCACCCGTCTAGATAAGATTTTTCCTTGTTCACTAATAAATCGACTAATTAAACTTATGTTTCTATAATCGATTCGATCCCCCGATCTAATTGGGGGTAAACGCCTACGAAAAGATCGCTTGGATTTACGAAAAAGTTGTTTGGATTTATCCATGGTTTGTTTATTCCTTATGTATAAAATAATCTATAAAATACAATTAGATTTTTTTCTTATTCATTTAAGATCCGACCAAAATAGGATTTTTTTGTATTATATATGTTAAGTTCCGCTTCTTGGAAAAATCACACATGCATTCTGTTCCACCTATTTCTTTATTTCCCCATGAATCGTATACTTTTGACAATAGCGACAAAATTTTCTCAATTCTAATCGATTGGGTGTATTGTGTCGATTCTTTTGAGTAATATATCTAGAAATGCCCGGTGATTTTTTATTGACACCCTTTTGAACACAACGGGTACATTCCAAAATCACAAGAATTCTTATATCTTTACCCTTAGCCATGAACCTCCTTTTCTTTTTGAATAAACTTCACTTTAGAACTCTACTCTTTTTCTTTTCAATCCGAACCAAATACAAAATAATAAATAAGAAGAAAAGAAAAAAATCTATATTCTATAGTAAGAAATTAATAAAAGTTACTAACTAGAAATGAAATTTTTAAATATTTTTTTTTTTTCATTATTAAAATTTTAATGACTTCGAAGTACTAGAATCTAAAATAGAATTATTAGGAATTACTAGAACTAGAAAGAAAGAGAGTCATGTTCATTAATAGAATAATATTAAGAATATATTAATAATTAAGTAATACAATTTTTTCAAACTTTTTTCTTACTAGGAATTCTTACTATCCTAATCTCAGTATTTTATTCTTTCTATGTTAGAATTTCGTCGAACAACCCCTAGACTGGATCAAAATCCAAATTTTCTTTCTTTTCCCAAAAATTATATCGTAGATTCACTGAGATTCGATATACTTTTTATTTCTTATTTCCTATCCTAAAGAAAAAGGTAACATAATTGGAGCCATGTTACGTAGAATTTATCTCAAATCTTCTTCATTTTTTCGCATATCAATACAAGAATTCAATCAGAATGAAAAAAAGGGGAATGATAAGGCATCTGGAAATAAACGATTAATTTCTATCAATAGACCTGCTAAAGACCCAAACCATAGAGTGGTTAGTATAGGTGCCGTGGAGAGATATGTTTTTATATCTCGCATTGAAAATCCTCCTTCTTCTTTTATTTTATATTTTATTGTCATTCTTTATTTGTATTTTATATTGTAATACATATATAGTCTAGTTCGATATTGTATATTCTAATAAATAGATCATAGATAACCC